GGTTAATACGACTTATTTTTTTTTTTTTGACCAATACTAAATTTTAAGTTAAATTTTTGGAATTACTCGAATGTACGAAAGCCCGGATGGGTGATCACTTAATGGAAGTTATGTCTAAAAGAACATGAAAAGAATGCCTTTTGTGGGTTGTTATGAGGGGGAAACATTTGCATGGTTAATACGACTTATTAATATGTCCCGGTCCCATTGACTATATGGGGGCAGGGTGTACATGGGGATAAATGATACTTGAATAGGAAGTTCGTCTACAGGACAAGTTGACCTTCATGCCTTGACGGCTATGCTGAGTCGAAGCATCCCGAAAATTAAAAGATACCAACTGCCCGAGACTACAGTTATGCTGGGCATGGGCTGATTAGACCTGTACCATCGAGATGTCTTATTTAAGGGGAACGTATGGACGATGAACCATTCTATGGCCCTGAGGTAAGAACCAGATGCCTGATAAAGTTTCACATTAGTAACCCCCAAGTTAAAATGGGCCCGGAGCGAGGAGAGGGGCATAAGGTGGGCGGGTTGCTGGTTTCACGGAGGATGTAAGATAAATCGAGTAAATGGGGTGGAGGATATCCGTATGGACAAGAGAGTTTTGACATAATATGGGGTATGGGGAGGAGTACAGGTATGTATAATAAGCATTAATTAAATAATGGATTTAAATAGTCATGGTTTAATGGAGTTATGTGGATGAAGAATATAATGTCTTAGATAATTGATATATAGTACATGCTTATATGCTAGGGGAATATAATTTAATGTACTAATTACATAAATGTATTATGTGTAAGATAATTTTATGTACAGGAAGTAGTTTAAATAGAATGTCAGCTTTGGGTGCTGACGGTGGGGGAGTAGTCCTTCCTTCTTGATGTCCTGAGAAAAGGGGTTTTTTTCATTACTGGTTTACAAGACCAGCGTAATGTTTATACTATCAGGACATTTAATCCAGGTCTATAATGTTGTTTTCAATTATGCCTGCAATTGGTATAAAGATAACGATGATAGCGAAGTAGGCGATTGAAGCTGTTTGGCCAATGATGATGAATGGGTATTCAACTGGTTGGCCTCCGATTCATGTGAGGACCAAGAGATCAGCTACTAGGATTCAGTACATTGTTTGTGTGATTGGGCGGAAAGTTAATGCTCGTTGTTTTGAGGTGTGGAGGAGTGGTATAAAGGCTAGGATTACGATTGATAGGATTAGTGCTAGTACGCCACCTAGTTTGTTTGGGATAGATCGTAGAATGGCATAGGCAAATAGGAAGTATCATTCTGGTTTGATATGGGGTGGTGTGTTGAGTGGATTTGCAGGGGTGTAATTGTCGGGGTCTCCGAGAATATCTGGGAAAAATAAAGTCAAAATTATGAAAGCCATTAATAGGATAAGGACTCCTAAGAAATCTTTGACTGTATAATAGGGGTGAAATGGGATTTTGTCTGCGTTTGAGTTCAGTCCAGTAGGGTTGTTAGATCCTGTTTCGTGAAGGAATAGAAGGTGGACTAATACGAGGGCGGTAATAATAAAAGGTAGAATAAAGTGGAAGGCAAAGAATCGTGTGAGGGTGGCTTTATCTACTGAGAAACCCCCTCAAATTCACTCTACTAGTGTAGTACCGATGTAGGGGATTGCTGATAGGAGGTTTGTAATAACTGTGGCCCCTCAGAATGATATTTGGCCTCATGGTAGGACGTAACCCATGAATGCTGTTGCTATTACGGCGAATAGTAAGACAATTCCTATATTTCATGTTTCGATTATGTTATAGGAGCCGTAGTAGACTCCTCGTCCTACGTGTAGGAATAGGCAAATGAAGAATATGGAAGCTCCGTTGGCGTGTATATATCGGATAAGTCAACCGTAGTTTACGTCTCGACAGATGTGGGCTACTGATGAGAATGCTGTTGCTGTGTCTGACGTGTAATGTATAGCTAGGAATAATCCTGTGAGAATTTGGGTAATCAGACAAAGACCTAGGAGAGAGCCGAAGTTTCATCATGATGAGATGTTTGATGGAGCAGGAAGGTCGATGAACGAGTGGTTAATGATTTTAATTAGTGGGTGTTTTTTTCGGATGATTGTCATTAGGTGTTTCTATAGTTGAATAACAACGATGATTTTTCATGTCATTAGTCATAGTGAAAGTCTATGTAGAAATTATGACAGAATTAATTTATTTATTAAGTTCAGTAATTGCGTTAGGTTGCATGGGTACTTCCTTGAAGCCTTCGCCTATTTATGGTGGGTTGTGTTTAATTGTTAGTGGGTGTTCAGGTTGTTTAGCGGTGCTGGGGTTTGGTGGTTCATTTTTGGGTTTTATGGTATTTTTAATTTATTTAGGGGGTATGTTAGTTGTATTTGGGTATACTACTGCTATATCTGCGGAAGATTACCCAGAGGCGTTGGTATCTAGTTGATTAACAATTGGAATTCTATTTATGAGTATTTTTATGGAGTTGGGGGCGACGTTTGTGACTAATTATTATGAGGGTATAGATATGATGTTAGAATTTAATAGTATGGGTGGATGGGTAATTTATGATGGTGATGAGTTGGGGCTAATGGGTGAGGGGGGTGCTGGTGTGGCTGCTTTATATAGCTGCTCTGCATGATTGATGGTTGTTTCTGGTTGAACCTTGTTTATGGGTGTATTTATTATTATTGAGATCACTCGTGGAAACTAGGTGAGTAGGATTAGTGGGATGCAGATGAGTGTGATAAGGAATGATAGGAAATATAGTTTTACTATACCTTTTTGATTACTTAGGGCGGAAGAGGTGAATGTATGTATGGTAGAGGTGGCCTTTGGAATAGCTTTTTCTAGTCAGATGAGATCTAGTATGGCTAGGGCTGTCTTGAAGCTTGTGTTGAGTGTTTTTAGGGGTAGTAACCGGTGTGTGATTGTTGGAAAATAACCTAGTGAGGTTGAGAATGAGTTTGTTGGTGATGGTTTAGTTGGTGATAGGTTGTTGGTGATGTTGTTTAGTTCTAGTGCGATTGCGAATCCTGCGATAGTAATTATGAGGGCTGTGATTTTTAGGTATCAGGGTATGGTTATTACTTGTACTGTTGTTGGTGGGATGTTGTATGAGATGAAGAAGCCTGCTATAATGCTTCCTAGTGCTAGTCGCTTGATTGGGTTGATTAGTAATGGGTTATTTTCGTTAATGATAATTGTGGCAGGGTAACGAGGTTTAGTTATTAAGACAAAGTAGATAATTCGTATACTGTAAACGGCTGTCATAGAGGTGGCTACTAGTGTGATTGAAAGGGCTCAGGCGTTGGTGTAGCAGGTGTTAGCGGCTTCAATGATTAGGTCTTTAGAGTAGAATCCTGTGAGGAATGGTATTCCTGTTAGGGCTAGGCTTCCGATTGTTAGGCAGGAGGATGTGAATGGTATGGTTTTTATTAGTCCTCCTATTTTTCGAATGTCTTGTTCGTCATTGAGGCTGTGGATAATAGATCCTGCGCACATAAATAGTATAGCTTTGAAGAATGCGTGGGTGCAGATATGTAGGAAAGCTAGGTGTGGTTGGTTAATGCCTAGGGTAACTATTATTAGTCCTAGTTGGCTTGATGTTGAGAATGCTACAATTTTTTTGATGTCGTTTTGGGTGAGTGCACAGATTGCTGTAAATAGAGTGGTCATGGCGCCTAGGCATAGTATGGCTGTCAAGATAGTACTGTTGTTGGAGATGAGGGGGTGAAATCGGATTAGTAAAAATACCCCTGCAACAACTATAGTGCTTGAGTGAAGTAGGGCTGAAACAGGGGTAGGGCCTTCTATGGCTGAGGGGAGTCATGGGTGGAGGCCGAATTGGGCTGATTTTCCTGTGGCTGCTAGGAGAAGTCCTGCGAGGGGTATAGTGCTAGGGTTTTCTGTGGCAAAGATTTGTTGAAGTTCTCAGGAGTTAGTTTTTGTGCAGAATCAGGCTATTGCTAAAATAAGGCCGATATCACCGATACGATTATATAGGATGGCTTGTAGGGCGGCTGTGTTTGCGTCGGTTCGTCCGTATCATCATCCAATTAGTAGAAAAGATATAATTCCTACGCCTTCCCAGCCGATGAAAAGTTGGAATAGGTTATTAGCGGTGGTTAAGATAATTATAGTAATTAAGAATGTCAGAAGGTATTTGATGAATCGGTCTAGGTTAGGGTCTGAGTGTATGTACCATATAGAAAACTCTATGATTGACCATGTAACGTATAAGGCTACTGGTAGGAAGACAATTGAGAAGAAGTCGAACTTTAGGCTTAATGATAGTTTGATTGACCCAATGGTGACTCACTGTCAGTTTGTAATTATGAGTTCTGCGCCGGAGTTGAAGAAGGAAGATAGTGGAATTAGGCTAATGAAAAATGCTGATTTAATACATGAAGTTACGTAGTTGGGAAAGTCTATATGTTTTGCTACGTTGGAAAATGAAATGGCCATGGGAAATACTAGGAGAGCTAGGATAAGAAAGATTGAGGTAGTGATAATGTTTATTACTTTCATTTGGAGTTGCACCAAGTTTTTGGCTCCTAAGACCAACGGATTACTTCTATCCTATGAAAGTAAGAAAGCCGTACGTTTAGGTACGGTAGCATGAGTTAGCAGCTCTTGCATTCTTTCTTGGTAAATAAGGATGCTAGATCCTATCTTCAGATTCACAGTCTGGTGTTTTTTTTAAACTATATTAACACAATGTGGGCCCTAAGATTAATTTAGGATTAATGGTAAGTAGGATGAGAGGTAAAATGTGAAGGGCCATGAGTGTCAATTCTCGTGTGTGTGAAGGTTGTAAGTTGTTTATGTGGTTAGTTAGTTTGCCTCGTTGTGTGGTTACAATTATGTAGATTGAGTAGAGGGAGGTGATGAGGATGTTTGTTCCTAGAAGAATGATGGATGGGTTTGATCAGGAAAATAGGGAGGTTGTGATTATTAGTTCTCCAATTAAGTTGATTGTTGGTGGTAGGGCAAGATTAGCTAAGCTTGCTATAATTCATCATGTGGCTATTAGTGGGAATACTATTTGTAGGCCTCGGGCTATGATTATTGTTCGGCTGTGGATGCGTTCATAGTTTGTATTTGCTAAACAAAACAGTAGTGAAGATGTTAGGCCGTGGGCGACTATTAGTGCTGTAGCCCCTATAAAGCTTCATGGGGTTTGGATTATAATAGCGGTGATGACCAGAGCTATATGGCTTACTGAGGAATAGGCGATGAGGGATTTTAAGTCTGTTTGTCGTAGGCAGACTGAGCTGGTTATAATTATTCCTCATAGCGATAGTAGGATGAATGGGTATGCCATATATTTAGTCACTGGGTCCAGGATTGTGGAGATTCGTATTATGCCATATCCGCCTAGTTTTAGTAAAATTGCTGCTAGGATCATGGATCCTGCAATGGGGGCCTCCACGTGGGCTTTTGGTAGTCAGAGGTGGACCCCGTATAAAGGTATTTTAACTATAAAGGCTATGATACAGGCTAATCACAGTATGTTGTTGGATCATGTTTGGTTAATTGGTGAGCTATCTAGTGTTATTAGGATGAAGTTTAATGTTCCTATTGAGTTTTGGATGTAGATTAAGGCAACTAATAGTGGGATTGACCCTACAAGTGTATAAAATAGGAAGTAAATTCCGGCGTTAAGTCGTTCTGTTTGATTACCCCATCGTGTGATGATGATGAGCGTTGGAATTAGGGTGGCTTCAAATAGGATGTAAAATATGATGAGTTCATTGGCAGAGAATGTCATGATAAGAAGAATTTGGAGGCACACTAGTAATGAAATATACAGTTTTTTGCTGTATTCTGGTTCTTTTTTGATGTGGTTTTGGCTGGCTATGAGTATTAGTGGAAGAAGTCAGGTAGTGAGGACTAGAAGCGGGGCGGACAATGGGTCTGCTGAGAATATGGTGGAGAAGCTGAGGTTGTTTTCGTTGCTTTGTCATAGAAGGTTAATTGAAATAAGGTTAATTAGAAGGCTATAGGCTGTTACATTTATTCATACTTTTTTGTTGTTTGAGAGTCAGGTCAGTGGTAGAAGTATGACAGATGGAAAAATAATTTTTAGCATTGTAGGAGGTTCAGGTTATGGACGAAATCAGAGCCATATGTGTTTGAAATTTTTGCTAGTAAGGCTAGGCCTACAGCTGCCTCGCAAGCAGCGAAGACTAAGATAATGATGGGGATAGGGAATATAATTATTGAGTGCATGTTTAAGGGTGTGATAGTGGCTAGGATAAATAGGGACAGTATTATTCCTTCTAGACATAAGAGAGTGGATATAAGGTGGGCTCGGAATATAAGGGTTCCTAATAAAGAGAAAGCGAAAGCCAGTGTGATGTTAAGCACTGCAGGTGTCATTTTTTGGTAATTATGATATTATCATAATCTAATGAGTCGAAATCATTAATTTTAATTAAACTAATTACCAGTTATTCTGTTCATTCTAAGCCTTTTTGTGTTCATTCGTAAGCTAGGCCAAGAGCTAAAATTGTGATTAGGGTGAATGCTATAGTTACTGGTGTCCCTATGTTTGAGAATTGTATTGCTCAGGGTAGTGGCAGTAGTAATGCGATTTCAAGGTCAAACAGTAGGAAAGTAATAGCTACCAAGAAAAATTTCATTGAGAATGGAAGTCGGGCAGAGCTTATAGGGTCAAATCCGCATTCATATGGGTTGGCTTTTTCAGTGTAGGTGTTAAGGTGGGGGAGCCAGAAGGCGATAGAAATTAGGGTGATAGCTAGGGTAATGTTTACTAATAAAATAAATATTATGTTAATTACTTTCTTCTAGATTATTACTAGAGCTAACTGATTGGAAGTCAGATGTACTAATTATACTAAGAAAGTATGATCCTCATCAATAAATGGATACATATAGGAATAATCAAACTACGTCTACGAAGTGTCAATATCATGCTGCTGCTTCGAATCCAAAGTGGTGTTTAGATGTAAAGTGATATTTTAATTGTCGTAGTAGGCAAATAATTAAGAAGGTAGAGCCAATAATTACGTGTAGGCCATGGAAGCCGGTTGCTATGAAGAATGTGGATCCGTAAATTCCGTCAGAGATAGAGAAGGAGGTTTCGAAGTATTCTGAGGCTTGTAAAATGGTGAAATAAACCCCCAGCATGATTGTGATAAGCAGGGCTTGGTTTATGTTGTTTCGTTTCCCTTCTATTAAGCTATGGTGGGCTCACGTAATTGATACTCCTGACGCTAGTAAGACTGATGTGTTTAAGAGTGGAACCTCTAGTGGGTTGAGAGGTGTAATTCCTGTTGGTGGTCAACATCCTCCGAGGTCGTGTGTAGGGGCTAGGCTTGAGTGGTAAAATGCTCAGAAGAAGCCTGCAAAGAAGAATACTTCGGAGACGATAAACAGGACTATTCCGTAACGTAGGCCTTTTTGTACGATTGGCGTGTGATGTCCTTGATAGGTGCCTTCTCGGACTACATCACGTCATCATTGATATATGGTTAGTAGGTTACCTAGTAGCCCTAGTGATAAAAGGGTGGTTGAGTTGTAATGAAATCATATAACTAACCCTGAGGTTAATAGGAGGGCGGAGAAGGCTCCTGTTAGGGGTCATGGACTTGGGTTTACTATATGGTAAGCATGAGTTTGGTGGGTCATTAAGTGTTATCATGTAGGTAGAGGCTCACTAGTAGGGTAAACACATAGGCTTGAATTAAGGCTACGGCAAACTCTAGGATGGTGAGAAGGGCTAGGATGATAAAAGTGATTGTAGCTGTTGGTGGGCTAATGCTTGTGAGGACTAGTGTAGCGCCCCCGATTAAGTGAATTAACAAGTGGCCTGCAGTGATATTGGCTGTGAGACGGACTGCCAGGGCCATAGGTTGAATAAACAGGCTAATGGTTTCAATAATAATAAGTATAGGGATTAGTGAGATAGGGGTACCTTGTGGCAGAAAGTGGGCTAATGAGGCTTTTAGTTTGTGACGGAAGCCTAAGATAACAGCCCCAGCTCATAGGGGGATTGCTATACCTAAATTTGTTGATAATTGTGTTGTTGGAGTGAATGTGTGTGGTAGAAGTCCTAGAAGGTTAGTTGAGCCAATGAATATAATTAAGGACACTAGTATGAGTGATCATGTGCGTCCTTTTGGTGAGTGAATTAGTATTATTTGTTTAATGATAAGTTTAACTAATCATTGTTGGAATGAGTGAAAGCGGTTAGAGATTAGTCGTTTGGAGGAAGTTATAAGTATAGATGGGAGTATGATAATAAGTACGACGATAGGTAAGCCTATTATTGTAGGGGTAATGAAAGAGGCGAATAAATTTTCGTTCATTTTGACTCTCAAGGGTTGTTTGTTTTTATAAGCTTAATTGATTTGACTGATGGTGTCTGTGGGAAGTTATGGAGTGAGATTTTCAGCTGTATAAGAATGAATAGAGTGATTATAGTTGACAGGACAGTAATGAATCATGTAGATGTGTCCAGTTGTGGCATTCACTACGGAGACTAACCATCTCTAACTTTAACTTAAAAGGTTAACGCTCTAAGCTTCGTAGTGTAATTAGATTATTGATAAGGATCAGTCTTCAAAGTTTTTCAGAGGGACTATTTCAAGCACGATAGGTATGAAGCTATGGTTGGACCCACAGATTTCTGAGCATTGACCGTAGAACAACCCAGGGCGGTTGGATGAGATAGTTGCTTGGTTTAGACGTCCTGGGATAGCGTCTGTTTTAAGGCCTAGGGAAGGGACGGCTCATGAGTGAAGGACGTCTTCGGATGAGATTAGCATCCGGATTGGAAGTTCTATGGGTAGGACTACTCGGTTGTCTACTTCTAGGAGGCGAAGTTCTCCGGGTTTCAGGTCAGATGTAGGGATTATGTATGAGTCGAAGCAGAGGTCTTCGTAGTCCGTATATTCATAGCTTCAGTATCATTGGTGGCCTATTGTTTTTACTGTGAGGGCTGGGTTGTTAATTTCGTCTATTATATATAGGATTCGTAGGGAGGGTAGAGCAATTAGGATCAAGATTACAGCTGGTAGGATGGTTCAGATAGTCTCTACTTCTTGAGCATCTATAGTACTAGTGTGAGTTAATTTTGTTGTTAGTATGAGAGTAATAATGTATAGAACTAGGGAGCTGATTAAAAATACGATTATAAGTGTGTGATCATGGAAATTCATTAGTTCTTCTATAATAGGTGAAGATGCATCTTGTAAGCCTAGTTGGAATGGATAAGCCATATAAGATATATAGAGGCTAATCTATAATTTAACTTTGACAAAGTTATGTAATTTATTTACTAATATCTCATTGAGAAAGACATAGAGGTTATGGTGCTGGCTTGAAACCAGTTTTAGGGGGTTCGAATCCTTCCTTTCTTATTTAACTTTTACAAAGGTTGGTTCTTCAAATGTATGGTATGGTGGTGGACAGCCGTGAAGTCACTCTAGATTTGTGGAAGTGTGGGTTACGTTGAGAACTTCTCGTTTAGAAGCGAAGGCCTCTCAGATTATGAAAATTATAATTAGGACAGCTGTAAGTGAGATGAAGGACCCCATAGATGAGACTGTATTTCATGTTGTGTAGGCATCTGGGTAGTCAGAGTAACGTCGTGGCATTCCGGATAACCCAAGGAAATGTTGCGGGAAGAATGTTATGTTTACTCCTACGAATATAATGGCGAAGTGGGTTTTAGCTCATATGTCATCTAGTGTATATCCTGTAAATAGTGGGAATCAGTGTACAAACCCAGCTATAATAGCGAATACAGCACCCATAGAAAGAACATAGTGGAAGTGGGCAACTACATAGTATGTGTCGTGAAGAACAATGTCTAGGGAGGAGTTGGATAATACAATGCCTGTAAGTCCTCCAACTGTAAATAGGAAAATGAACCCTAGGGCTCATAGTATTGCAGGAGATCACTTGATATTACCTCCATGTAAAGTTGCCAATCAGCTAAATACTTTGACTCCTGTTGGGATGGCGATAATTATTGTGGCTGATGTAAAGTAGGCTCGTGTGTCTACGTCAAGCCCTACTGTGAATATGTGGTGGGCTCAAACGATGAATCCAAGGAACCCGATAGACATTATAGCCCAAACTATACCCATATAGCCGAATGGTTCTTTTTTTCCTGAGTAGTAAGTTACGATATGGGAGATAATTCCAAAGCCGGGGAGAATAAGAATATATACTTCAGGGTGGCCAAAAAATCAGAATAGATGTTGGTAGAGGATTGGGTCTCCTCCTCCAGCTGGATCGAAGAAAGTGGTATTTAGATTACGGTCTGTTAAGAGTATTGTGATCCCTGCGGCTAGGACAGGGAGGGAAAGAAGTAGTAGGACAGCAGTGATAAGTACTGATCAAACGAATAATGGGGTTTGATACTGTGTTATGGCTGGTGGTTTCATATTGATAATAGTGGTAATGAAATTAATTGCCCCAAGGATTGAAGATACACCTGCTAGGTGTAATGAAAAAATAGTGAGGTCAACAGATGCCCCAGCGTGTGCTAAATTGCCGGCTAGTGGTGGATAGACAGTTCAGCCTGTCCCTGCTCCGGCTTCTACTATTGATGATGCTAGTAACAGGAGAAATGATGGTGGCAGAAGTCAGAAACTTATGTTATTCATTCGTGGGAATGCCATGTCTGGTGCTCCGATTATTAGTGGGACAAGCCAGTTGCCGAAGCCTCCAATTATTATTGGTATAACCATGAAGAAAATTATAACAAATGCGTGGGCTGTAACGATAACGTTATAGATTTGGTCATCACCTAATAGGGCACCTGGTTGGCCAAGTTCTGCCCGAATTAGGATGCTAAGGGCTGTTCCTACTATTCCCGCTCAGGCCCCAAAGAGTAAATAAAGGGTCCCGATGTCTTTGTGGTTGGTAGAAAATAATCAGCGGTTAATGAACATAGGTAAAATGGCTGAGTAGAGCATTAGACTGTAAATCTAAGCACAGAGGTTAAGCCCTCTTTTTACCAAGCCTTAAGGTGATAATCACATCGAATTGCAAATTCGAAGGTGTAGAGGACTGACTCTACTAAGGCTTCTCCCGCCCCCCCCCCCCCTGATAGGCGGGAGAAGTAGATTGAAGCCATAATAAGGTGTTTAGCTGTTAACTAAAAGTTTATAGGTTTAAGTCCTATCAATCTAGTAGAGGATTTAGCTTAATTAAAGCGATTGATTTGCACTCATTAGATGTAAGATGTAGTCTTGCAGTCCTTATCAGAAGTTAAACTTTATGGGTTTACTTAGGGCTTTGAAGGCTCTTGGACTAGTTATCCTAAACTTCTATTATAGAAGTAGGGGGGATAGGGGGAGTACCATTGTGCTAATGACTATTATTGGCGTTAACATATTGTTGTTTTTTATATAGTTTTGGTGGATAAATATTTTGGAGTTACTATTGCTTGGAAAGGTTGTTAGTGAGGTTGAATAGATTAGTCGTGTATAAAAGAATAGGTTGATTAAAGCGGTTATTGCTATTAATGTGGCTAAAGAAAGGTTATTGTTTGTTATAAGTTCGGTGATAATGGCTCATTTTGGTAGGAATCCTGTGAGTGGTGGTAGTCCTCCTGTTGATAGTAGAATTAGTGAGATTATGGGCAGGGCTATTGGTATTTTGTTTCATATAAGTGATATGGAAGTAATTGATGTAAATGAGTGGGTGTGGAGAATAAAGAATATAGGGATGGTTATTATGATGTAGATTAGTAGGTTTAGAGTTGTTAGTGACGGGTTATAAGGTAGAATGGAGATTATTCAGCCTATGTGGGCGATGGATGAGTAGGCTATAATTTTTCGTGTTTGTGTTTGATTAAGTCCGTTTCATGCTCCTACTATAACTGAGATAATGGCAGAGATAATTAGTAGGTTATGATTCATTAGTTCATAGAATTGTGATAGGATAGATAGTGGGGCGATTTTTTGTCATGTTAGGAGAATAAGTCCTACGTTGAGTTTAATGCCTTGTGTGACTTCAGGAAGTCATGAGTGGAAGGGGGCCAGTCCTAGCTTGATTGCTAGGGAGATAAAGGTAATTGTTATGACGGTGTCGCTGGTTTCGGGTTGGAATGTTCATAATCCTAGCTGTTTGAAGTTTATAAGGATGGATAGTAGGAGAATTATTGAGGCGGTTGCTTGTGTGAGGAAATATTTAGTTGCTGCTTCGGTGGAGCGTGGGTTGGAATTGTATATTATGAGTGGAATAAGGGCTAGTAAGTTTATCTCTAGTCCAATTCATATGACGAATAAGTTGGAGCTGAGTATAGTAATTACTGGACCGATTATAATGGTTGAGTAAATGATTGTAAGTGTGATTGGATTAATTAGTACGGGAAGGGTTTAAACCAACATTTTCGGGGTATGGGCCCGATAGCTTTATTAGCTGACCTTACTTTAGAATGGGGTGTAATGGGTAGCACGGAGAATTTTGGATTCTCAGGTATAGGTTCAATTCCTATTGTTCTAGAAATAAGAGGATTTAAACCTCTATAATTTACTCTATCAAAGTAACTCTTTTTCAGACATATTTCTAGGTGTAGGGTGGGATGCTTGCTATGAAAATTGGGTTGGAGATATGTCATATACATAGAGCTAGGGTTAATGGTAGGAAGTTTTTTCATAGAAGGTGCATTAGTTGATCGTATCGGAATCGTGGGTAGGAGGCTCGGACTCAGAGGAAGAGGGTTGTCAGTATTAGGGTTTTTAGTATGAAGTTTATGGCATAGAGTTGTGGGTTGTTGAAATCGTGGAAGGGGCCTATGAATACAATTGTTGATAGGGCATTTATTAGGATGATGTTTATGTACTCGGCTATGAAAAATAGGGCGAAAGGTCCGGCGGCATATTCTACGTTGAATCCTGAGACTAGTTCTGATTCTCCTTCTGTCAGGTCGAATGGAGCTCGGTTCGTTTCTGCTAGGGTTGAGATGAACCATATTATGGCTAGTGGTCAGGCTGGTGCTAGAAGTCATAGTTGTTCTTGCGTGTAGATAAGAGACTGAATCGAGAAGGACCCGTTTATTAAGAGTACGGATAGTATAATAATTGCTATAGTTACTTCGTATGAAATTGTTTGTGCGACTGCTCGTAGGGCTCCGAATATTGAGTATTTAGAGTTTGATGCTCAGCCTGATCATAGGATGGAGTATACTGAAAGACTTGATGTGGCTAGAATAAATAGGATTCCAAGGTTTAGGTTGACTAGGGGATGTGGTATGGGGAGTGGAATTCAGAGGCTTAGGGCTAGTGATAGAGATAGCGTTGGGGCAATAATAAATAAGGTTGTAGAGGTAGCTAGGGGGCGAAGGGGTTCTTTAATGAATAATTTTATGGCGTCTGCAAAAGGCTGAAGAACTCCGTAGGGCCCCACGATGTTTGGGCCTTTTCGTAGTTGCATATAGCCTAGGATTTTTCGTTCTACTAAAGTAAGAAATGCTATGGCAATTAGTACTGGTACTAAGAGCATTAGGATGTTGATGAAATACACTATTAGGGAGAGGATTTGAACCTCTGGGGACAAGGTTTTAAATCTTACGCAATTTCCTGGCTCTGCCACCCTAATAAAACCCTTGTCTAGGGTATTGTTAAGCAAACTTACTAAATTGAGATAATTTCATATATTAGTTTTAAGGCGCTTGTGTTAAGGAGGCCTTATTTCTCTGGTCCTTTCGTACTGGGAGAAATAGCTAATAGATAGAAACCGACCTGGATTACTCCGGTCTGAACTCAGATCACGTAGGACTTTAATCGTTGAACAAACGAACCATTAATAGCTGCTGCACCATTGGGATGTCCTGATCCAACATCGAGGTCGTAAACCCTAATTGTCGATATGAACTCTTGAATAGGATTGCGCTGTTATCCCTAGGGTAACTTGGTCCGTTGATCAAATGAATTGGGTCAATTTGATTTTGAATACTTTGACTTGTAGGTCTTGGTTAAAATCATTCGGAGGTTGTTTTATTCTCCGAGGTCACCCCAACCGAAATTTCTGACTTACTTCTTCTTTTTTGGTCCATTAGGGTAGTTAATTGTATAGCTAAGTCAGGAAATTAAAGCTCCATAGGGTCTTCTCGTCTTATTACTTTATCCCCGCCTCTTCACGGGGAGGTCAATTTCACTGATTAGAGGTAAGAGACAGTTGAATCCTCGTGTGGCCATTCATTCCAGTCCCCAATTAAGGAACAAGTGATTATGCTACCTTTGCACGGTCAGGATACCGCGGCCGTTGAACGCTTGTCACTGGGCAGGCAGTGCCTCCAATACTTTTTATGCTAGAGGTGATGTTTTTGGTAAACAGGCGGGATTCTTGTTTGCCGAGTTCCTTTTACTTCTTTTAATCTTTCCTTGTTGCACGCCTGTGTTGGGTTAACATTTCGTGTTTAGGTTAGCTTTATTGGTGGTGTGTTCACCTAGTTATGTTAACTAACAATGGTCATCCGGGTTGTTATAGGCTTGTGCTTGGAGAACGGTGTTCTTGTTACTCATGTTAACAGTATCTCATCTATATAGTTATAGATTAGCCCGATTAGTATTTATAGGAATTCACTGTGGTTAATGGTATTAAGGGTTTGTAGTGTTGAGCTTTAACGCTTTCTTTATTGATGGCTGCTTTTAGGCCAACAATGGTTCAAGTAGATAGGGTTTATTCACTATATGAGGTTGTTTCCGTTCCTGAAGAGCTGTCCCTCTTCAGGCTAAAATTTAAGATTACATTTTGATTTTTTACTCCTATGGCAATCTTAAAGTTGAACTGAAATTCTTTATCGGGCAACCAGCTATCACCAAGCTCGGTAGGCTTTTCACCTCTACCTAGGAGTCGTCCCACTATTTTGCTACATAGACGGGTTGGTTCTTTGTACTGCCCTTAGGTAGCTCGTTTGGTTTCGGGGTATCTAGCTCAAGATCTTTTAGTTAGATGTTTTCTAGTTAACTCATTATGCAAAAGGTACAAGGTTTAATCTTTGCTTATTTTTACTTTTAAGTGTTCTTTCATCTTTCCCTTGCGGTACTTTCTCTATAGCTCCTAAGGTAGATTTCTTTCTCCAATACTTTCTTTTGTCAAATGGTTTGTTTTATTATGATGTATAGTTTAATTAGAATTTATTAGGGCTAGGTTTGGTTCGTGACGTCCATTAGTTGTGGAGTCTTCTGGGTGTAGGCCAGATGCTTTGTTAATTAAGCTACGTCATGGTTATTCCAAGCACACTTTCCAGTATGCTTACCTTGTTACGACTTATCTCCTCTCGTAAAAGTTTGATGTAATTATATATAGTTTTCGTTTATTTAGTTTGAGGAGGGTGACGGGCGGTGTGTACGTACTTCATTGCTCTATTCAATTAAGCACTCTATTCTTAATTTACTACTAAATCCTCCTTTGTCCTTTAGTTTCATAAAGGGTAGCGTAATGTTCTTTGTAAGAAAATGTAGCCCATTGCTTCCCACCTCATTGGCTACACCTTGACCTAACGTTTTTATGGTGATTCTCTTGCTTACTTTTATTCCTTTTTAGGGTTTGCTGAAGATGGCGGTATATAGGCTGTATTAGCAAGGGGTGGTGAGGTATAACGGGGTTTATCGATTATAGAACAGGCTCCTCTAGATGGATATAAAGTACCGCCAAGTCCTTTGAGTTTTAAGCTGTGGCCAGTAGTTCTCAGGCAAATATTTTTGTTTCTAAATTACTAAGGTTTATGGCTAAGCATAGTGGGGTATCTAATCCCAGTTTGTATCTTAGCTATCGTGTATCAGGCTTATTAGAATTACTTTCGTCATTGGTTTTATGTCCAGCGATGAATTTTCACATATTGGATGGGTTTTAATTCTATTTTGCATGTTTCTAGTAACACGTTTTACGCCGAGAATAATTAGTTTGGGTTAATCGTATGACCGCGGTGGCTGGCACGAAATTTACCAACCCTTAAAGAGGCATGGCTTAGTCAAACTTTCGTTCATTGCTTAATTTTTATCACTGCTGGGTCCCGTGGGGGCGTGGCTGGGCAAGGTGTCTTTAGCTATTGAATGTACTTGATACCCTCTCCTAGGAGTTAAAAAAAACTCCGTGGGATTTGACACTGGTTCATGGAAATTTGCATGTGTAATTCTGCCTCCAACTAATTATAAGGCCAGGACCAAACCTTTTGTTGTTTATGGGATGCTTGCATCCATCTAAGCATTTTCAGTGCTTTGCTTTGAATAAGCTACATTAACAGGCAAAAAAATCAATACTGAAATTGTACTTGAAAATTTTTAAAGTTTTGAGTTGATTTTTTGTATTGAAAATTTTGTTTTTTTTTTTTACCAATACTAAATTTTAAGTTAAATTTTTTGAATTACTCGAATGTACGAAAGCCCGGATGGGTGATCACTTAATGGAAGTTATGTCTAAAATAACATGAAAAGAATGCCTTTTGTGGGTTGTTATGAGGGGGAAACATTTGCAT